TTTTTACGTAGGTCGTCGATTCAGCATTGGAAAAAAAAAGAGCAAGATGCCCATTTTTTTAATAAATGGTTCAAATCATTTTATCGATATGAGTGTTCTATATCAGATAAATTACCAACTATTCATTTTTAAACCATTTCGGTACGTTAGTACCGGTAGAAAGAGTACCATGTTTTGCCTGGACTTCAAACAGTTTAGCTTTAACCATGTTAATGGTCTCACATTATTGGTTGATAGAGAATCAAATTTACCAATAAGTCACGAAATGCTATGGTTCTTACATATGATTTCTTAATTTATTCAGAAATAATTCGTTGAGATCGTTCACTTTTTTTCCTATTTATCCTATAAAATGAATAAAATACCATAAATAAAGTGCAGTCGGATGGATCCAACCTATTTTTGAAATACACAACTCGCACACACTCCCTTTCCAAAAAAAATCAATACACCAAGCACTACACTTAGATTTATTGGATTTGTTGCTAAAATATCGGTATTAAACCCGAAACTCCCGGCGGATGGCCAGTGACCCAAGGAAAGGAAAGAATCGGTTACATTTTTCATATGCTCTCCTCTTATAGATAGGACTAACAAAGAACAGAGTTCTTTTTGTATCACTTCGTCGTCCCTTTTTTGATCGATTTCTTTTTTTTATATAAATTTTATTTCCATTTTTTTTTTTTAATGGGAGTAGATTAAATCTAGCAATTTAATTTGATAATTTTGAAATTTCTTACTTGAAGTTTCCAATCCAATAAAATACTTATTAGGTTAAGTCTTGGGTCTCATGTCAATTGTGAAATATCTCGTTTGTTGAAACGATTCCTAAAAAAAGTAAAAAAAAGGTTTCCATTGTACTAAACTAAGTACGCGAAGGAAGAAAACGAGCGGATCCAGTAATTACTCATCCTCAAAACAGTCCTTCCTTTCCTGGGGTATTGTCTCAACAAATAAATAGTAGGAGTAAAGCGTTGATATAATTAGAAGAAGCAAACAGCAATTCTGAGTTAATAAAATAAGAAAAAAGTATAGCGAGTTAAATTAAAAAAATAAGAAAAAAAGTATAGTATGTAAGGTACTTTTTTACATTTCTAGGATTAAACAAAAGGATTCGCAAACAAAAGCGCTAACGCCACGACCAGTCCATAAATTGTTAAAGCTTCCATAAAAGCTAGACTAAGCAATAAAGTACCTCGTATTTTACCCTCTGCTTCTGGTTGTCTCGCAATACCTTCTACAGCTTGACCTGCAGCAGTACCTTGACCAACTCCAGGTCCAATAGAAGCAAGCCCTACGGCCAATCCAGCAGCAATAACGGAAGCGGCAGAAATCAGTGGATTCATGGTAAGTTCCTCGCACCAAAAAAAAATGGTTAATGATACAATCAACCAATGAATTTTTACTTCATTTTTTTTATCATTTTTTTTTCATTAAGATTTTATCATTAAGATCTATCTGATTAAGATCTATCGGGTCGAAATAACTAAAAACTCCGAATTGAAATGATAATATTACTGAATCGTCAGAACTATTTCGATATCTCATTTTGAGTTTCTACCCATAATGGAGTTTTTGTAAATACATATGTATACGGTTCTAGTTATTGCATTTCTTTGTTTCGAACCATTCTTTCATTCAATTCTTCTTTCCTTTCTTTTTTCTTCTAGATACTATCCTTGAGTTCATCTCTTTTTTGCATTTCATTCAATCCACAATCACAGACGAAACAGAAGGACTTATATTGGAACTATATAAATGCAGTGAACCGCAATCAAATCAATCAATAATATATATATATATATAGTGTATATAATAATATATATATATATTAGGAATAGTCCTATATAACTAGTAAATATCTAATATCACATATACATTTGTTTCTTCCATAACGTAAACCACCCACATTCTATATTGAATCGGATTCTAGAATCATTCCTCGAAACAGACACAGGGGCTGGACTTATAGAGATTACATACATCTAGTGTGACCCCCCCAACCCATCTTTTTTTTTTACAATTCCGCAATATCGTCTATCTTTTTTCCTACGACTCTAGGTCGTATATTCATACATATTTGTATTTGTATCTATTATGTTCCCCAACCAAGTGGATTATCTTGAATCATGCATGAATTGGGATAAGCTTAAAAAAGACTATTTCGAAAACTAGTCAATGATGACCCTCCATGGATTCACCTATATAAGCCGCGGCTAACGTTGCAAAAATAAGAGCTTGAATACCACTTGTAAATAATCCAAGAAGCATAACAGGTATAGGAACTACTGAAGGGACTAAAGAAACAAGAACAACAACTACTAATTCATCAGCCAATATATTCCCGAAAAGTCGAAAACTAAGAGATAAAGGTTTTGTGAAATCTTCTAGGATGTTAATTGGTAAAAGTATTGGGGTTGGTTGAATGTATTTCCCGAAATAACCCAATCCTTTTTTGCTAAGACCCGCATAAAAATATGCCGCTGACGTGGGTAAAGCTAAAGCAACAGTAGTATTTATATCATTCGTAGGCGCAGCTAACTCCCCATGAGGTAATTGTATGATTTTCCAAGGTAAAAGAGCACCTGACCAGTTAGAAACAAAAATAAATAAGAACATAGTTCCAATAAAGGGAACCCAAGGACCATATTCTTCTCCAATCTGAGTTTTGCTCAAATCTCGAATAAATTCAAGGACATATTCGAAGAAATTCTGACCGTCGGTCGGAATGGTTTGTGGATTCCGAACAGCTATGATGACTGAACCTAATAAGATAGCAATTACGACCCAAGAAGTGATAAGTACTTGGGCATGGATTTGTAAACCTCCTATTTGCCAATAGAAATGTTGGCCTACTTCTACACCCGATATATCGTATAACCCTTTGAGTGTTTTAATGGAACATGGTATAACATTCATATTGTCCTCTGACAGAAATTGAACTTCAAAAAAGGAATTATTTTGATTCAACCATCTATTTATCAACTCACTAACTTGAATCATTAATCGTATATTTTATTTACGATACCAAGAAATTACATAACATCATAACATAATATCAATATCCCCAGTACTTTTTTTATCTCTTTTTAAAAATTTTATCTCTTTTTAAAAATTCAAAAATAGTAACCGATCCAATAAATCTATGGAGTTGCCAAATAATTAACTAATCTTATTATTCTTAATATTATTCTTAATGATAATCAACGATTTCTTATATAGCTAGAACGACCCTCACAAATTGCAGATACTAATTTGTTAAGAATCAATCGGATTGAAGCTATAGCGTCATCGTTTGCTGGAATCGAAATATCTGCGAGATCTGGGTCACAATTTGTATCGATTAAACAAATTGTCGGAATCCCCAAAATGACACATTCTCGAAGAGCCGTATATTCTTCTTGCTGATCAACGATGATCACAATATCAGGCAACCCCGTCATATATTTGATCCCACCGAGATATGTTTGCAAGGTAGATAATTTTCTCTTCAACATTGCTGCATCTCTTTTGGAGAGACAGTTGAGTTTCCCCATCTTTTGTTCTGCTCTTAAGTCCCTGAACTTGTGAAGTCTCGTTTCCGTAGTGGACCAATTCGTTAACATACCACCAAGCCATTTTTTATTAACATAATGACACCGAGCCCTTATTGCAGCTGATGCTACTGAATCCGCTGCTTTATTTTTTGTACCAACGATTAAGAAGTTTTTTCCCCTACTTGCTGCATCAAAAACTAAATCACAGGTTTCTGATAAAAAACGAGCAGTTCTAGTGAGATTTGTAATATGAATACCTTTACGCTTTGCAGAGATGTAAGGGGCCATTCTAGGATTCCATTTCTTAGTACCATGACCAAAATGAACTCCTGCTTCCATCATCTCTTCCAAATTGATGTTCCAATATCTTCTTGTCATTTTTCCCCAGACTTCCTTTTTTTTAACAAAGAGACGAGGTACCCTGAAATAAATAATTGTTCCGATGGAACCTTCTACGGGGGATTGACCGTTGATACACGACCCAAACCATTAATTTCTTTTAATTACTTATTTTATTTATTACCAATTTAATTACTTATTTTATTTTTTACCAAATCAATAATCGGACCAGATAATTGAAAGATAGTTAAAGTGAAAGGAAAGAATCTGCTCTTAGGAATCATTAAATCGCGTAAATGATTGTTCTGATGTCTCATGGAAATTTGTCTCATGGAAATTGTTTTGGACGTAAGAACAAAATAATTCTCTATGGTGTAACAAAATATCTCTTATTTCCAACTCGAATAGATTCTTTTTTTTGATTTCCAAATGAATGTTCTTGTCTTGCCTTGAAGGATGTACTAATTTTTGGAATCCGGTACCAACAGGTATAATCCCCCCCAGAACAACGTTCTCTTTCAGGCCTTTCAACCAATCAATACGACCTCGTAAAGCAGCTTTTGCTAAAACTCGAGCGGTTTCTTGAAAACTTGCTTCGGATATGAAACTTTGAGTATTTAGAGATGCCCTCGTTATTCCCAATAAGATTGCCCGATAACAGATCGCTTCGTCCAAAGCACGCCCTGCTCGTTCCGCTCGCAAAAAGCCGATTAATTCTCCAGGTAAAAAAACATTAGACATTCCATCTTCTGAAACCAACACTTTTGATGTTACTTGACGTACAATAATTTCTATATGTCTATTATGGATCTGTACCCCCTGGGATCGATAAACCTTTTGGATCTTATTAACCAAAGAGATACGACTTTGGGCTATGGTTAGCTCAGCTCCAATCAAGAATCCCCAGGGGATTCCAAGAATTCTTTGTATACGTTCGTTCCAACCTTCAACTCTCCTTTCTAGGTTCATCGATATTGAATCAATCGAACGCACTTCTAAGATTTGTTCCACTTTTGGAAGACCTTGCGTTATGTCACCAGATCTCGATTTTTCATATATAAATGTAACTAATGTATCTCCTTCGTAAAGGATTTCTCCATAATGGCTATGAACAGTTGCTCCTGGAGTGGCCAAATAGGGTTTAGCTGATCTTATAACTAAGGAGTCAACATGAACAATTAAAATTTGACCAGATTTTTTTACGTGTGATTCGTATTTGAATAGACATACATTTTCACAAATAAATTGTCCAAGGCTAATTATTGTAGATGTCTCTTCACAATAATCGTGATGGAGAAAGCACCAATTCAAATGGAATGGATTCAAAATTATGTTACCGCATGGATCGGGATTATAAATCCTCCTATTTTCATCTATTAAACAGTATTTAAGTACTTTGAAAGTCTGTTTAAAATTGTCAAGTAGCAAATATTTCTTTAACAAGATATGATTATGAGTTATTAAATAGTAAGATGAAAAAAAATTCGCTATTTTAGGGACAATAGTCCCTAAGGGACCCAGCAAATCCCTAATTTGGATTATGGGATCTGATTCTTTTGTCACATTGTTATATTTCGAGCCATTGAATGGACCAATTCGAGAACAATTGGATGATGACAAAATTATCAAAGATTGGCATTCCTTATTTCGATTCAACAACGTACCAATACCAATAGTTCCTTGATGTTGGGTAAGTGATTGAATCTTCGCCTTGGAATAAAAAGGATTGATATTGGTGCGATCTAATCCATTATCGGAAATCAATACGGAACTTGCCCTATCATACCTTTTTCCGGTATACGAAATAGTGGACTTGACTAACTCAATTCTTATGAAATCGCGAATCAGATCATTTGTCCTTACCTCAACAAAGGAAGCATGAACCTCTTCTATAGAACCATTTTTTTCTTGGTCCCAATTCAATACTAAGCAAGTCCGAACTAATTGAATACTTGTGTGATAAATTCCTCGAATTGACTTGCCATTTCCATAAAGGATATAATTGACAACTCTAAGTTGGACATTATCCTTTTCCTGCAAGAGATCCCGAGGGAAAAGTGTTGCTAAATTTATCCCATCAGCTATTTCATATGTGACTACGGACCGAACCGAAACAAAATACTTTTTCTTGGTGGGTGTGATCCGTTGGACATAGATCCAATTTTTCAATTTTTTTGATTTCTTAGAATTTTTTTTTTCCGTCTCTGGTGGTATCAAAATGCCGCTGTGCCTGGATATCTTATCTGTTTCTCCAGGAAAATGAATATCTCCAGAAAAGATTTTCAGTTCAATACTTTTTTTTTTTCTCTCCACTCGGACTAATCCGCCTACCCGGCTTCTTGTATTTAAAGCGAGTTGTGTATCTACTCCAATGATACTATTGTTCCGGACCATTATGAACGAAGATCCGGGTAAGATATGCACTTCTTCGAGAATGAAAAAAAACCGATCTACTTTCTGGTATTTCGGACTAAATTCTTTTGCTCCTCGATACTCAATCAAATCCTCTTTTTTTATGATTGAATCTACCTCTATGGTCCCATATTTAGTAATTCCTGAACTATTTCTTCTGTATCGTGGATCATCAAAATAAGCAAGAATACTATTTCTACGTAAAATACCATTTATGGGTATTTCAATCGAAATACCAAAACAGGGCATTAGTTCTTTATCTCGTTCTTGATCATATTGTAATGGGATAATGAATCTATTTCTTCGTTTTTTCGCCAAGAAATCAGAATTTTCTTGGAGAATAGAAGGATATATGAAATTCCAATGACCATTGGATATGATTCGATCAGGTCTTGAATAGTCAAGAATTTCCCTATCTTTTTTACCAGAAGTATCCAACAATTTATGTCTTACTCGATGATTAGTCATTGAGAGGTCAAAGATATATCTTTCTTCGAAAGAAAAAGAATGAACATTCATTTGATCTTGATCTTTGTGGAGTGAAAAAGACACTATACTGGATCCGCGCGGACCTCCTGCTAATATCCATAAATGACTTGTTTTTGGTAATAGATGAACATTACCATGTATATATTCAGATGCATGGTGGACATCGGTACTCCAGTGCATTTCTCCCTCTGATTCAGAATAAATATGTTTTCGTACCTTCTCTTTAAAACGAAAAGCAGACGTTCCGGCACGAATCTCAGCAATCACTTGTTCTGATTCTACATATTGATCATTTTGAACTAAAATCAAACTTTTTGGTGGAATATTCACATTATGGATAATATCCCGAGTCTCAATAGTTACATACAAGTCTATAGAACATAGAAAAGCAGGATGCCCATGACGGGTACGTGTGGGATAAACCAAATCCTCATTGAATTTTATTTTTCCATTAGAAGGAGCTCGTACATGTTCGGCAGTATCACCTGTGAATACTCCACCGGTATGAAAAGTTCTTAATGTTAGTTGAGTCCCTGGTTCCCCAATTGATTGACCCGCAATAATACCTACGGCTTCTCCCAATTCGACCAGGTCGCCGTGAGTGGGACTCCGACCATAACATAATTGACAGATCCAAGATGCACTCTTGCAAGTAAAGGGGGTTCGAATATATATTGGTTGTGACCGAAAGGTTATGAATCGATTGACAAGTCCAATCCCAATA